AAACCTCTCTTAATATCTTTTTGAGCAAGAGCTAAAGTAGCTCCTAATAGGACTGTTATTATACCTATCAAAGCTATTAGATTCATTATATAGGGTATGGCTACGAAAAGAGGAAAAAGTCGAGCGACAAGAAAAACTCCAGCTGCTACCATAGTAGCAGCGTGTATCAGAGCTGAAATAGGAGTAGGTCCCTCCATAGCATCCGGTAACCATACATGAAGGGGGAATTGTGCCGATTTAGCAATTGCCCCCGAAAATAATAAGAAAGCACACAAAGTAACAAACAAAAAATGAATCTCACTCTTATAAGTCAAGTTATTGAATATTTCGAACAAATCACAAAATTCTAAACTACCTGTTATCCAATAAAGGCCTAAAATTCCTAATAGTAACCCAAAATCTCCTACACGATTAGTTACAAACGCTTTCTGACACGCATTCGATGCAATAGGTCGTGTGAACCAAAAACCTATTAATAGATAAGAACACATTCCAACCAATTCCCAAAAAATATAAATTTGTATCAAATTAGAACTAGTAACTAATCCCAACATTGAAGTATTGAAAAAACTCATATAAGCAAAAAATCTCAAATAGCCTTGATCATGAGACATATAATTATCACTATAAATAAGAACCATAATTCCAACTGTAGTAATTAATAGTAACAAAATAGAAGTCAATGGGTCAATCAAGTGTCCGAATTCTAAAGAAAAATCATTAGTGATGGTCCACGACCATATATATTGATAAATAGAATTACTATTTATTTGCTGAATAAACAAATCGGTTGAAAAAATAAGCACTATACTTAACAATAAAATACTCGGAACTGCCCACCGACGACGAAGTTTTTTTGTTGCCGCCGAGAAAAGTAGAAGTCCCACTCCTATTAACATAGGAACTGCAAGTGTAACGAAGGGTATGATCCACGAATATTGATATATATGTGCCATAACTTAATTAATGATTAATTCTTTCTTGGTTCTGATTCATCGGCTCTTATCTCTTGTTATTTTTAAATTTTATTGAACGGATTTGCCAAAAAAAAAAAAGAATTCTTTTTTATTATTACTTTTTTCAAGTCAGAATTATTAATGATTGTATTTTATTTTGACCCAGATTTAATGCCTTCTCTTTTGTTTATAACAAATCCTATGTATGATATTGGGCGCTTTACGTTTACATAAGCTAAAAGGAAAAAAATAATTAATAAAAAGGAAAAAGAGAATTAATAAAATATCTTTTACATGAAATGGTTTTTAGAAAATCATATATTTTTAAAAAACGGATTAATAATTTTGAATTTGAAAATTCAACTTCAATAAATTCAATTTCATCAATTTCAATTAGGGAGACCCTCTCTTCGAGCTTAACCAATTCCTAGAAAAAAAAAAAGAAAAAAAAACATTTTCATGGGGATAAAAAACTAAAGTTTTTGATGTATTTTATTCTATATAAATTCTATATATAAACACAGTATGACGAAAAAAAGAAGAAATCTAACTACGAACTAATAAAAAGCAATGGTTAGGCTTTGTAGGAAGCAAATAGAATTTAACGACTAAATAGCTAGATAATAAAGAACAATTTTTTTTTAACACTATATGACAATATATGTCTTTCACATCCACTTCTAACAATAAAATAAAGAATCTCTTTAATGTTGAATGGCAGTTCCAAAAAAACGTACTTCTATTTCAAAAAAGCGTATTCGAAAAAATATTTGGAAAAGAAAGGGATATTGGACCGCGTTGAAAGCTTTTTCGTTAGCAAAATCTCTTTCTACAGGTAATTCAAAAAGTTTTTTTGTGCAACAAATAAAAAATCAAACATCGGAATAATCTAACTGGGCTTGACATCGGAAAAAGATTGAATTTTATTTAGGATTTAAATTTGATTTAGCATTTAAAATAAAAAATATATACGAATATATACATAACGAATATATACATCGATAGAATATTCTATACAATATTCTATACAATATATACAGAATATGATATACATATACTTTGAATAGAAAATAAATAAATATATAACTATTAAATAAATATATAACTATAAAGAATAGAAAATAAATAGAATAAATATAAATTTAATTATATAATTTCTATATAATTTTATATAATTTCCAGCCTTTATTGAGATAATCAATACAAAATTGACCCCTTTCCCCCCTTATCCTATGGATATGTGGAATCAAATTTGGATATTGAATTCGAAAAAGGGTACTTTTTCTTTTTGTTTGCAAAAAAAAAAGAAGACACAAAGTTCGTCTTTTTGATTTTTAGCAAATTTTCTCATTTCCGGGATGGGGATTCTTATTTTCCCCATCCAGCCCTTTGTCACAATAATACGAAATATTAATAAGTTTTTAATAAGTTTTTGAATAGATGAATAAAAAAGAGCCGATCTAAAATCATTAGTAAAAAAAAACTAATCGTTAAAAAAAAAATTATTAATTTTTAAGTCACCTTCCTTAAAAATATTATTTTAAATAACTAATAAGCTCCCCTTTCTATCCAATTAATAAAATTGGCATATTGCATATTTAGTTTAGATAGATATGTATATAAGAGGTTATTTTTGAATGATTTTTTTTACACTATATATTTGGACTGGAAGATGGATCTCAATATATATATTAAAAATTAGACAATATTAAAAAAAAAAAAAAATCACGAAATTTTTTTGTTATATGATATGCCCAACTCAATACCTAATTAAATTGTTAAATTAAATGTTAACACAAATTCTTTAAGCCCTGAAATACTAAGGATTAGTAAATAAAATAGTTTCATGAATCTAAAATTGTAATCCATAAAAATCAAAAAAAATTCTATTTTTTTTTTAGCCCTAGTCATAGACTGCAATAAGAATTCTATTATTTACAAGAGTTTCGTTGTATAAGAGTATAAGAGTCGAAACTACAAAAAAACAACATTGTTAAGTTAATTAAAATTGACACATTAAATAATAATAAAGATTATTATGAAAATACTCAAAGCATCAATTATTTCAATTAAATAATTTATTTAATTGAAATAATTGATGCTTTGATTCATTAATTTTTATGTTTTCGAAATAAAAATAAAAAATAAAAAAAATATTGGAGCTACGCTACTAAAATTAAAGCTCGACGATTGAATCAAAATTGGTTATTATGATTTTGAGCAAGCCGCTATGGTGAAATCGGTAGACACGCTGCTCTTAGGAAGCAGTGCTAGAGCATCTCGGTTCGAGTCCGAGTGGCGGCATAATATAATGTCTTATCTTTTCATTTCCTTTTCAAGAGGATCCAATATGCCCTATAATGATAATGAATTCAATTCATAATTGAAATTATGTATAATGTATAATTAAAGAATCCTACCCTTTTGTTAATTTGTTAAGGATTTTTATGATATTTTTGACTTTAGAACACATATTAACTCATATTTCTTTTTCGGTTGTTTCAATTGGAATTCTAATTAATTTAATGACCTTATTAGTCGACGAATTTGTAGGACTTTATGCTTCGTCAAAAAAGGGCATGAGAATTGCTTTTTTCTGTATAACAGGATTATTAGTTACTCGTTGGATTTATTCGGGACATTTACCATTAAGTGACTTATATGAATCATTAATCTTTCTTTCATGGGGTTTTGCAATTATTCATATGGTTCCATATTTAAAAAAAAAAAAAAATTATTTAAACATAATAATTGCGCCAAGTATTTTTTTTACCCAAGCGTTTGCTACTTCGGGTTTTTTAACTAACCTGCATCGATCTGAAGTCTTAGTACCTGCTCTCCAATCCCGGTGGTTAATGATGCACGTAAGTATGATGGTATTGGGCTATGCAGCTCTTTTATGTGGATCATTATTATCAGTAGCCCTTCTAGTAATTACATTTTACAAAATCATAAGAACTTTGGATAGTGCTAAAAGTAATAATTTATTATCTAGTTCATTTTCCTTTGGTAAGAGCCAATACATGACGAAAAAAAATAATGTTTTTAAAAATACTTCCTTTCTTTCTTCTAAAAATTATTACAGGTCTCAATTGATTCAACAATTAGATCAGTGGGGTTATCGTATTATTAGTATAGGGTTCATTTTTTTGACCATAGGTATTCTTTCGGGAGCGGTCTGGGCTAATGAAGCCTGGGGATCATATTGGAATTGGGACCCAAAAGAAACTTGGGCTTTTATTACTTGGGCCATATTCGTGATTTATTTCCATATTCGAACAAATAAAAATTCTGATGCGGGTTTAAATTCTGCAATTGTTGCTTCTATGGGCTTTCTTATAATTTGGATCTGCTATTTTGGAGTTAATCTATTAGGACTTGGACTACATAGTTATGGTTCATTTACATTAACATCAAATTGATGAAGGGATCTGTCGCATATAACTATAGGACAACATATACAAGGGGGACAACATATACAAGAAGTTTTAGGTAATTCTTTGAGAACTTTTTGAATCACTACATTACTTGATTCAAAAAATTCTCAAAAGGGGGCAAAGGCATAAAGGTGTGTAGAATTTATTTTTTTAACTTAAATTTAAATGAAAAGGAAAAAAAAAAAGATATTTTTTTTATTGTTAAAGTTTTCATTTTTAAAAAAGAAAAGAATAGGATTCCTTTTTCATTTTCTGTTTTATTTCGAAAAACTACCTATAAAAAAACGGAAATAGAATAGCCTCAACCTTGTCAACTGATAATGAGAAAACCCAATCCGGATAAATACCAATACCTATTACAGGAAGAAGGATAGCGATCGAAACAAATAACTCTCGTGGTCCAGAATCAAAAAAATAAGAATTTTGGGCATTAAACAGCTTGTATCCATAGAACATCTGGCGTAACATAGATAATAAATAAATAGGAGTTAGGACGATTCCAACCGCCAGTACAAAAGTAATTAGTATTTTTGGCATTAAAAGATATTTTTGGTCAGTAATTATTCCAAAAAATACTATCAATTCAGCAAAAAAACCGCTCATGCCCGGTAATGCAAGAGACGCTAGCGATAAGATACTGAATAACGTGAATATTTTTGGCATTGGGGCAGCCATTCCGCCCATTTCGTCGAGATAAAGAAGACGTATTCTATCATAACTCGTTCCCGCCAAGAAAAAAAGTGCAGCGCCAATAAATCCATGTGATATTATTTGTAAAATGACTCCATTGAGTCCCATCTCGCTTAGAGAGCAAATTCCGATAATTATGAAACCCATATGAGATACAGACGAATAGGCTATTCTTTTTTTTAAATTTCGCTGACCAAGAGATGTTAAAGCTGCATAGATTATTTGTATTGCGCCCACTATTATCAACCAGGGCGAAAATATCGAATGAGCATGGGGTAGTAATTCCATATTGATTCGAACCAACCCGTATGCTCCCATTTTTAATAAGATTCCGGCTAGAAGCATACAAGTACTGTAATGTGCTTCTCCGTGGGTGTCTGGTAACCATGTATGTAAGGGTATAATCGGTGACTTGACAGCAAACGCAATAAGAAATCCAATATAGAATATTATTTCCAGAGCCATGGGATATGATTGATTGGCTAATGTTTCAAAATTAAATGTTGGTTCCTTGGTACCGTATAAAGCGATACCTAAAGCCCCCATTAATAAAAAAACAGAACTTCCCGCAGTATACAAAATAAACTTTGTAGCTGAATAGAGACGTTTCTTTCCTCCCCACATGGCTACAAGCAGATAAACGGGAATTAATTCTAACTCCCACATGATGAAAAAAAGTAAAAGATCTTGAGAACAAAATAATCCTATTTGACCACTATACATTGCTAACATTAAAAAATGGAATAATCGGGAATCCCGAGTAACTGGCCGAGCCGCTAAAATAGCTAAAGTAGTGATAAACCCTGTCAGTAAAATAGGTCCGAGAGAAAGTCCATCTATTCCCAATCTCCAGTAAAAATCAAAAAAATGGATCCATTTATAATCTTCTATTAATTGGGTTAATGGATCGTCCAATTCAAAATAATAAGAGAATGTATAAGTCATTAAAAGTAATTCTACTATACATATAAAAATAGTATACCACCTAATTACCTTATTTCCTCTATGTGGGAGAAAAAAAATTAAGGAACCTGCGGATATTGGTAAAACTACAAACATTGTTAACCAAGGAAAAGACTTCATGGTAAAAACAAGATAACTTGGACCAGAAAAACCCTTAATCAAAAAAGAGAATTTTTTTGATTAAGGGTTTTTGTCGGTAAACAAAAAATCAAATGTATTCAAGTGGTATTTTCTGGAAAGTATCAATAAGCTAGACCCATGCTTCTAGTGGTTTCATGCCATAAATAAACTCGAACACTTAAAAAATCTGTTGGACAGGCGGATTCACATCTCTTACAGCCAACACAATCTTCTGTTCTTGGAGCAGAGGCAATTTGCTTAGCCTTACACCCGTCCCAAGGTATCATTTCTAATACATCTGTGGGGCAGGCGCGGACACATTGAGTACAACCTATACATGTATCATAAATCTTTACTGAATGTGACATTGGATTTAGAATTTTTTTTTTAACTTTATACTTTTTCGATCTAGTAAATTTCTACAATGAATCATATATGTGAATACCAGATGAATCAATGATTTACCAAACTTGTGCTATTCAATTCCGGATCGACTCGGGAGATATAACCAAGATGCTTTAATTTAATTTATTCGTTTTTCGCAAACATGATCTGATTGGTTCCGTATCCGTATCATATATACCAATTCAATTTGATGAATAGAAAGGTTCTATTTCTATATATTATATATAGAAATATTATATAGAAATATTATTTCTATGTATTTATATAGAAATTTCTATTTTCTATTCTATTTTATATGATTAATACTACTTATTCAACAAATTGGATTGATTGATACGAGTTGATTTTCTATTACGATAAATTGACGAAACAATAGCCAATCCAATAGCGGCTTCAGCGGCCGCGATAGCTATAATAAAAATTGAGAAAATATTTCCTTTTAATTGGCGACTATCAAAAAAATCAGAAAATGTTACAAAATTTATATTAACCGCATTCAGTATAAGTTCAAGACACATAAGAGCTCGAACCATATTTCGACTCGTAATCAATCCATAAATACCGATAGAAAATAAATAGACACTCAAAACAAGTACATATTCCCGCATCATCGGTCAACTCCTTATCAATTTCGATTTATTACCAATCTATTTATTTCTTGTGTACTTGGTTTATGAAATTCTTATTCTAGTCAATCCAATATGTTGATATTGAATTCTTATTCATATTGAAATAAATCGAATAAACAAATCTCTACATGAATAATCCTCAAATTCAAATAGAATTAAAGTCAAATGAATGTAATAAGATCGAGCAACAAACAAGTTGAATTTGGATTTTAATTGCTAATTCCAAAGATTTATTATTGATGAGCCACAGCAATAGCACCTATCAAAGCAACTAAAAGAATTATTGAAATGAATTCAAATGGAAGGAAAAAATCGGTTGATAAATGAATTCCAATTTGTTGACTATTACTTATCCAATCCTGCTCTATAATCTGGTTTTTTCTTGTAGTCCAAATAACCCCGTACCATGACGTATCTGGAATAATAGTAATTAGTGAAACAAAAATACTTGTACAAATTAAGGAAGTAAACCCATTCCCAACGGTCAAAATATTAAAATCTTTGTAATATTCTGAAGTATTCATGAACATCACAGCAAATAGAATTAAAACATTTATAGCTCCCACATAAATAAGTAGCTGTGCGGCAGCTACAAAATGAGAATTTGACAAAATATAGAATAAGGATATACAAACGAGAACCAATCCCAACGAAAAGGCAGAATAAATTGGGTTGGTAAGTAATACCACTCCTAGACTTCCTAATATAAGACCTAATCCCAGAAAAACTAAAAGAAAATCATGTATTGGTCCAGGCAAATCCATTGTACGTAAAATAAAATCTAAAAAATAAAATTGTTTTTTCATGACCTTATTGACCTCACCGGGAAAAGCCCTTTTTTAGATTTTATTAGAATAGGGTGATAATTGAATTAAACCCTAAGGGTTGGAAATTATTGTAGGTACAACTATTAAACTTATCTTATTCTTTCTCAAAAAGGGTAATGATTAGAAATTATTATATATAAATAGATATAAATAGAAATGAAAAATAGAAATTTTGAAATAACTATGGATAGAACTCGGGGTATATTACTAGATTTTCAATCCAAATTAAGCCATGCTGCGGTTCTCACCAACCAATCAAATAACTGGTTGAGTTTTGTAGTTATTGAATACACAAAATGAAAAAATCATTCCCCCCTTTTTCGGTCAAAATGGAATCTTAGTTTATGAATTGGAAATTGTTCTTTAATTAATCTTTAATCAAAGGAGATTTCGCGTTTTGTTTTGATGAGATGAATTCAAAATTGTTCGAATTGTATAATCGTCAATTATTGACATTGGTAAACGCCCTAAAGCAATTTGATTATAATTCAATTCGTGACGATCATAAGTAGAAAGTTCATATTCTTCAGTCATTGATAAACAATTTGTTGGGCAATACTCAACACAGTTACCACAAAATATACAGATTCCAAAATCAATACTATAATTAAGCAATCGCTTCTTTCGAATATCAGTTTCCAATTTCCAATCAATAAGAGGTAGATCAATAGGACATACGCGAACACATACTTCACAAGCAATGCATTTATCAAATTCAAAATGGATTCGACCACGAAAACGTTCAGATGTGATTAATTTTTCATAAGGATATTGAATAGTTACGGGCAAACGATTTATGTGGGATAAGGTAATCATGAAACTTTGGCCAATGTACCTAGCGGCTCGTATGGTTTGTTGACCATAATTCATGAACCCAGTTACTAGGGAGAACATATAGTGAATATCTATGAATAATCTTATGTTTATTTATTTCTCTTGTTTTGTTTGAGACAAGACAGAATATAGAAAAGCATTTCTTTATAGTGAAAGGAGTTGGGAAGAAGTTGTTAATAATAAATTTCCGAGAGAAATAGGTAAAAGAAATTTCCAACCAAGATTTAATAATTGGTCCATTCTTAGTCGAGGCAAAGTCCATCTTGTTGTGATCGAAACGAACAAGAACAAATAAGTTTTAACCAATGTAATAAAGATACCAATTGTTACCCCGAAGACTCCACCAACGTTATTTATTTCAAAAAAGTCTGGAAGGGAAATGGCGGGAATAGACATATTCCAACCTCCAAAGTAAAGAACTGTTACAAATAATGACGAAACTAATAAGTTTAGATAGGAAGCAATATAAAATAAACCAAATTTGATACCCGAATATTCGGTTTGATACCCTGCTACTAATTCTTCTTCTGCTTCTGGTAAATCAAAGGGTAATCTTTCACATTCTGCCAGGGACGAAATTAAAAAAATGATAAACCCTATAGGTTGGCGCCACAAGTTCCATCCCCACAAACCGTATTTTGATTGCGCCTCAACTATATCAACTGTACTTGAACTGTTAGATAATCATAGTCGATGATAACATCACTGTTCCGGTCGCTATTACAGAACCGTACATGAGATTCTCACCTCATACGGCTCCTCTAAGGCCATAAATAAATCTAAGGACCGGGTCGTATTATTTATTTTAATACATATATTTATCGGATTTAGCAGATAAATACGATAAAAATGAATCGAACGTTCCCTAATTCGACCAATGCAATTCTATCTGTTATAATACTAAAAATAAAAAAGTACTTCTGAATTGATCTCATCCTTTAAGAATTGAAATTTTTCTTTTTTGGGTAATAACTTATACTTCAATAAAATATTCAATAAAATATTCCTTGTAGAAATAGCAATAGCTATTTCACCCTATCTTTTTTCTTTTTTGATTACGAAAAAGAATTAGACATTTCCTTAGTTTATGCATTATGATACGAATTTTATTTCCATAAACATAAATATGGATATAGGAAAAACAAAATAAATAAAAAGGAAAAAGGATCTCTTTTTTCTATTGTAAACGTATTATATTCTTCGCTCCTATTCTTCTTTCTGAAAAAGGGGAAGGGGTCAAAAAATGAAAATAATAAAAAAAAAAGAAAGCAAAGGATTATTTCGTTCCTGATAGTCATTTCTTTAATCAGTGGGCGGGAGGATACTCTGAATCGGAATTATGTTATGGGGAGTACTGCCTGATCATTTCTACGAATTAAAAGCCCCAATTAATATTCTTTTTATATTATTATGTTGAAATATCTTTGTCGAAATATCTTTCTATTCTTTTTTTATAATTTTGAAAATCTCTATTACCAATCCTTTGTGTATCTTGGTGTTTCTAACCATCCACTTATTTTTGCTCAATTACTCGCTAGTTAGCATTATGGTAATACAGATAAATGATAGTGAAAACTCAATAAAGTTGATCTTGAGCCCGCTTCAAGCCAGGATGAATAATCAACCAATCTTGGGGCAACCGCTTTCGTCTTATTATGTTTAGTTTAGTTCTGCTTTACTCTTGTACATAGGAAATGAGTCTCCATTTTTTACGCCAAAAGTTCAAGCTGTTTTATTTCACTCATATAACTATCCAATTTCGTTCATGAACCAAAAAAAGGAAATATAGTCAATTCATTTCATTTTGCCTTTTTCTGTTCTTAAATTTTCTTACAAAAAAGTTTATCTTTCAACGAATCGCACGTAGAGATATGGATAATACACAGAGAGTTAAGGGTATTTCATAACTAATAGATTGAGCAGTAGCTCGAAGACCACCTACAAAAGAATATTTATTATTTGATCCATAACCTGACATAAGAAGACCGATGGGAACAATGCTTGAAATGGCAATCCATAAAAAAACACCAATTTTTAGATCAGCTAAAACAAAATGATATCCAAAAGGAATTACTGCATAGCTTAATAAAGTTGATATGACTGCTATAGATGGCCCCATACTGAATAACCGAGTATCCCCCCTCGAGGGAAAAAGATTCTCTTTGAAAAGTAATTTTGTTCCATCGGCTAACGCTTGAAGAACTCCGAAAGGACCGGCATATTCAGGTCCAATACGTTGTTGTATTCCTGCAGATATTTCTCTTTCTAACCACACAATTACTAGTATGCCTAGTGTGATTACCAGTACAAGAGTCAAAATAGGAACAAGCATCCATATAATTTCATAGATCTCGTTGATGGAGTCTAATCTGGAAAAAGAGTTGATAGCTTGTACTTCTCTCGTATTAATGACTTCCGGTGTATCAATTATCATTTCAACGGTCAACTTCTCCCATAATGATATCTATACTACCTAGTATTGTCATAATATCAGCCAATTTCATTCTTTTAACTAGTTGAGGGAGAATTTGCAAATTGATAAAACCTGGTGGGCGAATTTTCCATCTCCACGGAAAACTGCTCTGATCCCCGATCAGAAAAATGCCCAATTCTCCCTTTGGGGCTTCGACTCTTACATAAAGTTCTTGTTTCGGCAATTCAAAAGTAGGAGAAGTTTTTTTACTAATGAATCGATATTCAAAATCATTCCATTCTGGACCCTTTTCGCTATCAAAACATCTAACTTCTAGATTTTCGTAGGGTCCCCCTGGAATTCCTTCCAAAGCCTGTTGAATAATTTTTATGGATTCTGTCATTTCACCAATTCGGACTAAATAACGAGCCAGCGAATCTCCTTCCTTTTGCCACTGGACTTCCCAATCAAATTCTTCGTAAGACTCATAATGATCAACCTTACGGAGATCCCATTGTATTCCAGAAGCTCGTAGCATTGGTCCTGATAAACCCCAATTGATTGCTTCCTCTGCAGCAACAATACCTATTCCCTCAACTCGTTCTAAAAAAATAGGATTTCGCGTAATAAGTTTTTGATATTCAGCAACTTTTTGTAAAAAATAATCGCAAAAATCCAAACATTTATCTATCCATCCGTGAGGTAAATCAGCCCCTACCCCCCCGATACGAAAATAATTATGCATCATTCTCATCCCAGTGGCAGCTTCGAATAAATCATATATTAATTCTCTTTCTCTAAAAATATAGAAGAACGGAGTTTGTGCACCGATATCCGCCATAAAAGGTCCAAGCCATAATAGATGAGAAGCTATACGACTCAACTCCAACATAATTACTCTGATATAGCTAGCTCTTTTAGGTACCTGAATATTTCCTAAATGCTCTGGACCATTTATTGTTATTGCTTCTGTGAACATAGTAGCTAAATAATCCCAACGTGTTACATAAGGCAAATACTGTATAATTGTTCGGTTTTCCGCAATTTTTTCCATTCCTCTGTGTAAATAACCTAATATTGGCTCACAGTCAATAACATTTTCACCGTCTAGAGTAAGGATAAGTCGAAGAACACCATGCATTGATGGGTGGTGGGGACCCATGTTGACTATCATAAGATTTTTTCTTGTAGTTGGTACATTCATAGAGGTTTCCTCGATTCATTCTTCCATGAATTAATGAAAACGCAAAAAAAAAGTTCATCAAAATCCAAGATCTAATAAATCAAATAATTAAATAAAAAAAAATTAACTAGTTTTTAGTTTTTAATTCCCGAATATCCAACCGATTAATTAATTCTTTGTAACGTACTCTATTCTTCTTTGCAAAATAAGATAGCAGTCGTTGTCGTTTTCCTAGAATTTTTCGTAAACCCCTCTGAGATAAATAGTCTTTTCTATGCAATTCCAAATGTGAGGTAAGTCTTTGTATCTTATTAGTGAAACTTAGTATTTGAAATTCAATAGATCCTTTGTTTTCTTCTTTTAATTCTTGTGAAATAACTGGGATGAATGAATTTTTTATCATAAAATGAAAGCCCTTCTTTTATTAAATATTAAATGAAGATATTTTTCTTGATCAGTAATAATAAAAAGAATGGAAAATGTAGTTAAAATGGAATATAGAATATATTAATAAATGGAATATAGAATAGGAATATAGAATATATTAATAGCTAAATAATATAATAATTTCAGTGTATTTAAATTTTATATACACAATAATCTTTACTTCATTAGTAATTCCTGCTTTTGTTAAATCAAATTTATTATTAATAAATCAAATTTTCTTTTATTCGACTAGAGAGAAAAAAAGATAGTCTATTTCTTTTCTTACAAAAGCGAAAAATTTATACCTAAAAAAAAATGAATTAATGAATTTTAAAATCGACTTGATACGTACATATATCAGACCAGAATAGGGAGTGTAAAAAATACATGTGTCCACTTCTCTCTTTTCTTATATTAGATCAGAACGTTATGATATATACATCAAAAACGCACCCTTACCGAATTTTTAATTGTGGATATATATGTATCCTTACCATACCGAATCGGCTGGCGTTGTTAGTATCAAACCAATATCGATTCATACAAGCTAAATCTTCTAATCGATAATTGGGCCAAAGAAAAAGTTTTAATTTACTTATTAGGCTATTTTTATATCTATCACAATCTTTGCTTTTATCAAACCCGTAGCTACAGTGTTTTATGTTATTATCATTCAAAATGTATCTGTTTATATGAATATTATTTATATTTTTTGGTTGTGAAGTGAAAGAAATTATAATTCTTAATTCTCTACGCCGTTTCGGCGATAAAATGTTTTCAGGAACAAGTAAATCATAATTATTTTTGTCTCTATTTAGAATTCGATTTTGATGTCTTTCAATAAATTTGGTAGAATTCTTTTTATCAGCATAGCTCTTTTCCCTGTATTTTTGCTTAATTTGTTCTTTGCTCTTATGAACCAATAAAATACCTATAATTTGGTACATAATAAATTGTCCATCATTTTTTACCGACAGACGCAACGGTTCGATAATCAATAGTCCTTTTTTCATCAATTCGGTCAGCGTTAAATCCTTCTGAATCATCAGAATATCCAGACTTATTTCTTCCCTTTTAATGTAGGATATAATAATTTCTCGTGGATTTGTCAGTCTAAGCAGGAGACAATATACTTTGATATTATTGATTATTTTTTGATTTAAAGAATCATCCCATCTTAATTGAAAACATAAATACCTTTTTAGGAAGAAATCGAGCTCCGCTTCCGTATTACTTTTGTATTGTTTTTTCTTTCTATGTTTTTTCCTGTCCGATTCCACATAATCTTCTTCAATATCTTTTTCTTGATTGACGAAAACGGATCGAAGATCCGCTCGGTCCTCCGATTCGTTTTCCTCATGCATTCTATTTTCAAATTTAATAGATTTTTTTTCAAGAGATATAAAAAGATTGACATTTTTCTTGTTGTTGATTTTTTGATTTTCACTAATATTGTCATTTCTATTAAAATTGAAAAGAAGTAATTGGATTGGTATTGCCCAGGGTTTTATCTTATATATTTTGTACAATATGACAAATTTTTGAAAGAACCAAAGTTCTAAATTGGATATAGGATCGTTTAATATTTCGTCATTCATTCCCATCCAATCAAAAAGATTTTTTTTTTTTTTAGATGAATTAGTTTCTTGATCTTTGCGAAACCTACGAAAAAAATGATTTTTCTTATCCATTTTATCGGTCATTTGATATTTATTAGGGTCCGTTTTATTATTTTTTTTATGTTTGGTTCCAGTATCGATCCAGTGCGCAATATGGACTTTCTTTCTAAGACAAAAATTAAGAATTCTCCAATCAAAATATTTTCTAGCTGGGGTTTTCTCCATATCGATAATATCATCCTCTGTTAGATAATTATTGATAAGAATACTACCTAACATATCCAAAAATTTGCTTGTATTTGGGTTGTAATTATAAGAAACCTTTTTATTTTCTTTTAATAGGGATCTATAAATATATGAGTCTTTCTGATCATGATGATTAATATATTTATATGATAAAAGATTATATCGAAAGTTTTTTTTCCAATTCTCTTTTTCTTTTTGCTTTGATAATAGGTCTGCTTCAAAATTATTTTGTTTTTTGTACTGAATTAATGATTTGAATTGGTCTTTTTCATATAAATTCCATTTTGGTAAAGATTTTTTTTGAACCATACGGCCTTGATTGATTTTAGTTTGCCATATTAATCTATACCATCTAATCTGATAAAAATTGTATTTATATTGATAAGGACTCCTTAACCATTTTTTCCATTGACTCATTGCAGGATTTAGAAAAATTTTCTTTTTTAATTCGGGATGAAATAGCCCTTGGTCCCAAAAATAATCTTTTATTTCAGTCTTAAGAAATAGGGATGTTCCGTGATATTGAAGGACAGATTTTAACTTATATAAATTAATAATTTGGATTTGTGATAATTTATAAAATACATATGCTTGTGACAAGGAGGATCTGTCAGAAGAAATTTTTGAATTGTTTTTATTATTATTATTTATAAGACTAATATTCCTTTTATTATGTGACTTTTTTATAATCGAAATAAAGTGAATTCGATTTCGATTTGTTTTATCAATTCTTTTATGGTTTTCTTTGTTATTGTAAATGTATTTAGGAATAATTTTCCTTGTTGATTGAAGAAAAAGTTGTGCATTGATTCTCGGAATATTAATTATAACTAAAAAGATATCTATGTATAGCCTTTCAATCAAAATTCTTATAAAAAAATAGGATTTACGAATCAAGCGAGCATTTCTTTTTTTTAATATTTGTAATTTTTTTTTTGATGATTGTAATCTTTTAGCATTATAGTTTATTTTGTTAGGGCGAATATTCATTTCGTAGCTTATAATTTTTTTTGTCTTTTCTTTTGTAATTTTGTCTATTTGATTTAAGATTGCGTTTGTTCTAGCCGTCATATCTTTCATTTTTTTTTCTGTCAGTGAATAATTTGTCCAATCTATAAATTGAATTTTTGGAGACGATTTTTGAATTGTCCGATTATTGATTATCGACTCCTTTTCTTTTTTAGTTTCATTTAATTCATAGACTTCTCTAAACCAAAATAAGAAAATTAGGTTTCTTTTTGATTTAAAAAATTTGTTTATTATTTCTTTTAGAAATAGAAGGTTTTGGATGAACCAAGTTTTTTTTTCTTTTGATAAATTGAGAAAAACTTTCCTTTTTTCGTTTAAAGTTTTTATAACTAAAAAAAAATTCTTTTTCAACTTTCTAATTTTTTTTTCGAGTTTTTTAAAAATCGGGTCAAAAAGGGAAAATCGTTTTCGAGGAGAACCAAAGGGCCGTTCGGCTTCCATTCCCCAAACTGTTAAAAAACAAAAATCGTTTTTTTGATTTTTACTTTTCCTTACATCGTTAAGAATATGAGAGGATTTTGACTTCGATCTGTGCCAAGGTTTTAAACGAAAAGGAAATAGGATTTTTATTTGAATACCGTCTGTTAACCAGTTTTTCGGGAATTCTTTTTCTGATAATTGAACTCCATTATAGGTGCATTTAACATGCATTTCTCTATTCCAATCCGTTAAATCCTCGGACCATTCAGGAATTTGAAAAAATAGCATACGAATAATATTTTTAGCTATTATTAATGAAGGTAATAGAATATATTTTCGAAGAAGTGATTGGGTTACTAAAACCCAACCTCTTATTACTTGAGCGAACACAATGCTATCCCAAGCTTCAGCTATTTCTATTTGGGTTTTTTCTTCTCTTTTGTCTTCGTCTCTTTTGTCCTTTTCTTTTTTCTCATTTTTGTTTGTTTTTTCCCCGTTATAAGTAGAATCGGAAATTGTGAATTCTTTGTTTTTACACATCCAATTTCGAAATATTATTTTCATCAGTTCAGAAATATCAAAAGAAAAAAAAAGAGAATTGTCCAGCCTGTCCAAAAAAAGAGGAGAATGCGTATTTGCTTGAAACAGTTTCCAAATAACTGTTTTACGTCGTTGGTTTCGCATTGAACCCTTTATTATGTTTCGACGAAAGTCCGATTGTTGTGAATAACGTATTAAAGCCACTTCGTCAGCTTGATCAGGATTAGTTCTGTCTTTGGTATTATTATCACTATCTGTATTTTGTTGATTATCAGTAAAGATTACTACACGTTTGGCTTTTCGTGAACGAATCCCATGATCTTCTCCTACGCTCTCTTCATTTTCTCCTTCTTGTTGTTCTAAATCGTCGATTAATTTGTACGACCATCGAGGAACTTGTTTACTTATTTCTTTTATTCCATTCGATTTTTTTATAATTGTTTTATTGTTAGGATCTGTTATAACTCCATTGAATACAAATTTTAAATTTTTTATTTTATTTTCTAAATGCATTTCGTCTTCTTTAGAAAATAATGAAAGTTCCTTAAAATTAAAACTTGATTTTACTGAAATTTCATTAATTAAGTTCAAAAAATAGACAATTTCTCTTGAAAATGATTTTATATCAAATGGATTCATTTTTTGTTCAAATTCTTGATAATTATCAAGATAATTAGTATTAAGAAGAATAATATAGATTTTATTTATCCAAACCTCATCTATGTAATTCTTTATGGAATTTTTATTTATGGTTAAGGTTGAA